ATAATACTAATATTCATATGTTAATCTTGATGAAAAAATTTAAAAATATGTTTATTGTATCAAATAGTATCAAATATGTTCCTTATTTGCATTTATTCATATTCATAAAGTAATAAATACAAGTCTTTATTGAATGAATGTATTCTAATTAAAAAATTATATATTTGAAAGTATCCTTTTGACTTTTGAAGTTTATTGCATATCTTATTTATTATAAATTATGTTCGATATAATTATATTTTTAATTCTTATTTATATATCCAAATCTTAATGCCCAATAGTCCATGGCTAGTTATAATTGTATGAGAACAGTAATCAATCTTAGCATCTATTCTTTGTAAAGGAACTTTGCCTTCTCTAATCCATTCAACACGAGCTATTTCTTTACCATCAATACGCCCTGAGAGTTTTACTTGTATACCTTTAACACCTGTTTTTTCAGTTAATTCAATAGCCTTTTTAATTGATTTTCGAAAGGATACTCTATCTTTTAATTGTAAAGCTATATACTCTGCAATAATAATAGGTTGTTCATAAGGTTTTTCAATCCTTCTTATTAAAATATTAAGTTGATTATTTACATAAATAAGCTCTCTCCTTAAATACATTTTTAATCTATTTATACCTTGTTCTTGTCCTTCTATTAATAAATTTGGGAATCCTATATATATTATTACTTTAATTAGATTTATTTTTTTTTTTATCCCTATATGAACAATACTTTCTAAATATAAGGATATTCTTTTATCTTTTTTTATATAATCCTTAATATATTTTCGTATTCTTACATCTTCTTGTATACTCATATAAAAATATTTTGGTTTTGCAAACCAAAAAGAATGATAAGCTTGAGTTGTTACAAGTCTAAAACCAAGTGGATTTATTCTTTGTCCCATATTTTTTTTTTAGTATCATTAGATAATTAGTTAATTTACTTATTTAATTAATCAATTAACTAACGATGAGATTCACTATCCTTTTTTGTATGTTTAATGAAAGTCTTAGTGGGTGCGAACTCCCCTAACTTGTGACCAACCATACGATCCATAATATAAATAGGTAAATTATTTTTTCCATTATAAATGGCAATTGTATGGCCAATCATTATGGGTATAATGGTAGATGCTCTAGACCAAGTAACAATAATATCATTCTCCTCATTCAGATTATCCTTTTTTTCTATTCTTTTGATCAAAGAATTAGCTACAAAAGGATTCTTTTTTTTACGTTTATTTATCACATTTTAGTCCTTTATTCTTTATTTCAGTTTTTAAAATATTAATATTAAGTATTAAGTTTTTCTATTTCCGTCGACGAATAATAAATATATTACTATATTTTTTTATTTTCCTACTTCTTTTTCCAATAGAAGCATAACCCCATGGGGTTGTAGGTCTTTTTCGACCTATTGTAGACCGACCTTCACCTCCCCCATGGGGGTGATCTACGGAATTCTTTACCACCCCTCGCACTATAGGACGTTTACCTAACCAACACTTTGACCCGGCTTTACCTAAATATTTATTATTAACACCAATATTACCTACTTGTCCGATTGTTGCTAAACAATTCCGTAAGATTAGTCTAATCTCTCCAGAAGGCAATCTTAATGTGGCCCATTTATCTCCTTTTTCAATAAGTTTTGATACGGCACCTGCTGATTTAGCTAATTGCCCACCTTTTCTAAACGTTATTTCTATATTGTGCACGATTGTACCTATGGGTATATTGGTTGAAGTAGTTATTTATAATCCATAAATAAATCTTCCCAAACTGTACAAGCTTATTACAAAGCATACAGCTTTCTAGATGTTTTATCATTTTAAAAAATATTTAATAAATACATATTTAATAAATACAAATTAAATAAAATATAAGATTACAATAAATAATCCTAGGTATCCCCGGATCCATCATCTGGCTTATAAATATTTATGTAGCATTCAATTCAGATCGTATGACTCTAGTAAAATACGTAAAAAATAAAAAAAGAGATATATATCTCTTTTTAACTTATAACATAGGAGGCATATCTTTATCCAGGCTTCTTACTTCTTATACCCCTTTATACTTATATATACTTATATATACTTATTTATACTATTTATACTTATATAATTATTATAATTATATTATAACTGTATTATACCTAATTATTTTAATTCGCCTTTGACCATCGAATTAAATGTAAAAACCTATATCTTATTGCATCAAGTAGCCCTTACTATTTTAATTTTAATCTTATTTATGCTTTAAATAATAAATAAATAAATTTAAATAAATTCTTGTTTTCTCCATATTATATTCTTTCTATATTTAATATTAATCTTATATTAATAACTAATTAATTCCAATCATTTGCTACCATACAAATCAGTTTTCTGTTTAAGTATATCCAAAAAGGATTGTGTATCCATGATTATGATCGATTTTAGGTCATATCGTAAACCTAATTGGTTATTTCCATTAACATAAATAACTAGTTCAAATCGCACTCAAAGGTAAGGCATTTCCCGTTGATATAAGAACTTCTGTACCAGAAATTATGGTATCTCCAATCATAGCCCCTCTGGGATGCAAGATATATCTCTTTTCACCATCCTCATAACTTATAAGACAAATACATGTATTTCTATTTGGATCATATTCTATATTTATAATTCTACCAGATATATACTCTTTATTCCGCCTAAAATCTATTTTACGATATAAACGCTTATGACCGCCTCCTCTATTTCTGACAGTAATGATGCCTATGGCATTACGACCTTTACCACAATTATATTGTCTAGATATCAAATTCTTCTGTGGATTATATCTCGTTTTACTTACAAAAGATATATTATTTTTATATCTTCTCTTAAGTGGAGCTTTGTATAATTTTATTACCATTTTATATTTTATAAAGTATTTTTTATTATATCTTATCTTAGTTATTTTTAGATTATAAAAAGAAAAAAGTGGAATATAATAACCATAAATATAAAATAAATTAAAATATATAATAATAAATAATAAATAAAATAATAAATAATAAAAAATAATAAATATAAATTAAAGTATTTAGGAGGAAATAATGAAACTAAATAAAATAAAATACTGGATATTTGAATTGATAGAGATAAAGAATCATAGATATTTGTTAAATTTATGGACAAATTACAATTTAGTAATATTTTTAACTAGAATTTTATTGCAACAAGAACATTTTATGAAACTATTTTACTTTAGAAATTGGAATATACGATTTTTTTCACGTGATCCAAATAGTTCAAAATATAATGGTTTTCTTAGTTATTTACTCTTTTTATTTATATTCTTTTTTTCTATTATTATCTTATTTCATATTAAAAATAAGATAATAATAGAAAAAAAGAATATATATTTGATTAATATTTTACCTATAAATTATAATTTAATTCAATCTATTAAAAATACTTTAAAAGAATCTATTTGGTCTTACAATATAAATAATTTAAAAGAATCTCTTCTTCATTATTTTATTTATTTTATAAATAATGAAGAAGAGATTCTTTTATCAATACCAATAAAAAAAAAGCATATATATGAATTTGAATTTTACAGAGGATCACAATGGTGGAGAGATTGGTTTGTAAAAAAAGTAACAAGAATATTTTTGAGTTGTCATTTATTTCAACCGAAGGGTATATTATCCGAAATCTTTATTTCATTAAGAAATAAAGATAAAAAATATATAGAATTTATATTTTGTTATTACATATATGATTTAAAATATAAAGAAAAAGAATATGAATATAAAGAAAGAAGTTTCAATTTTAATTTGGAACAACTCTTAGTAATTTTAGGCAATAAGTCAGTTTGTTATATAATATATACTTTTTATAAAGAAGCATTAACAATTAATAAAGATAAGAATAATAGTTTTGGAAAGTTACACAAATTATACTTTAAAGTATTGTCAAATATAAAATATGATTTCGCACGATCAATTTTAATGCGAATATTAATTTATAAACATATTTATAAACATAATGGAAAATATTCAAAATTTATAGATTTTATAGATATTCATAATCCTTTTATGAATATGAATAAGGATTCAAAATATATAAATTTTATTTATAATACAAATATTAATAAAACAAATATTAATAAACTTAATGATAAATTAATAATTTTTAACACTTCCTTTATTCAAACAGAAAATAAATTATATCCATTTAATTTAAAAACATCTTACTTAGATAATATATTATTAGAGATTGAGAATCGGTTTTTTATTAAATCACTGATATCACTTATGAAAGTATTTGTCTTAAATATTACAAGATATAGTTATTCGTTCTTATATAATATAATTTTATATCTTTATATGGGTTCAAAACTTTTAAAAAATTTTGATAGGAATGTAGAAAGTAAAGAAATGGGAGAGATATTTAAAATAATTTTATATTTCATTAATTTGAATAATATGAATATGAATAAAAAAAATATATATCTAGGAACAAGATCAAAATTCATAATAAATGAACAAATAATGATGAGTTATACTTTATATTATAATATCTTAAACTTTGAATTTGAATGTATTTTATTCCAATTACAAAAAATATTGGATATATTTACTATAAAGAATATTAAATTGAAATATTTCAATTTAATTAGTAAAGAGTTTCAAATAGAAATAAATAAAGCTATAAGTACTATACCTATTATAAAATATACATATACAATTAAAAAAAAATTATCAAATTTTGAAAATAGTAAAAATAAAGATAATAAGAATTTTTTTGATACTATTATTTATCAAACTAATAATACTTATAGTTGTAAAATATTATTATTTTTGCACAAGTCCCTTAATTATCTTTATTATTTATTTTTAAATATAAGTAATATAAATATAAGTAATATAAGTAATACCTATATTTATAGGATTTATAGGTTTTTTAAGTTCAAAATACATATGCATATCAAATATAAATATATATATATTTATATTTATTTATATTTGATATTATATCAAATAGATTTATATAAATATAATATTATTGAGAATCAATTTATTAAAAATAAATCTTTCTTAATGTATGGAAAACAAGATGCTTTACAAAAATCTTTACAAAAATATAAATATAAGTATTTATATTTATTTAAAAAAGAAGAAGAAGAATCTTATATTAAATCTTATGTTAAAAAAAATTTATCCTTTTCAATTAGATTACATGATAAAGATAATTGGTTAGAAGCTTCAAATTTAGATATAGTTTCCTTGAGAACTTATCTTTTTAAGATTAATAGATCTAAATTTTTAAAAAATAATAATTACTTATGGTTTTATCATAAAAGAAAAAATAATAATTACTTATGGTTTTATCATAAAAGAGTATTACTTTTTAAAAAAATAAAACCTTATACTTATATTAATACTTATAATTTCATATACGTAAATTTACTAGATAGTTTTATATTGTCTAGTTGTAAAAATATATTTTCTGTAAATATTTGTTTACCGATAAAATCAAAATTAGTTGATATATTAATAGATAAAAATTTATCAACAAGTTGTTGTATATATAAATATAAATTAAATAATTTATACAACTATTTACATTTTACAAATATATTTATAAATATATCAGAACCTTTACTTCGTAAATATATATACTTGCTAGAATATTTTTCTGCAACATATTTAACAGAAGAACAAATATTTATTTTAGAAAAGAATAAGATTAAGTCTATTTTAGATATTAATATATCTCATTTCGAAATAGATGCTCTATATAAGTATCTCATTATAAATCTAGATTCAATAATGGGTTTAAAGTACACTTACTTTTTTATGAATAAATTAACCTTACCATTATTTGAACATTTTAAACATCAAAAAGAACAGGATCGTTTTATATCGATATCGAATAAAAAGATCCTTAAAAGGATATCATATATATCAAGATGGGATAGATTACAAGCATATATGCCATGCTTACTAACTTTGACAAATTGGACATATATTAAATTAATTATCTTAAACAGTATATCCGATATTTTATTAAGTAGTATTCAAAATATTATATATATATTTTATGATACTACGAATAAATTTTATGAATTAATTCGTAATCTACAACATATACCTATAAATGATACTTTTAATAAAATATTACAGAATATGCTTTTGTACAAAAAATATACAAAATATATAAATATAATAAATATAAATATATTTTTTGTATATACAACATCAAAAATAGCATTAAAAAATACTAGTAAATTCCTATATTTAATTATTATATTTATCTTTACTAGTGGGTATATTATTTTTACACAACTCTTATTTTTTTACCAATCCTATTGTGAGTTGCAAAAAGAATTTGAAGATATAAAATCGTTAATAATCCCATCATATATGATGGGATTAAAAAGAATTATATATAGGTATCCTTATACTATATATAATTCTTTTTTAGTTATTACAGAAAAATTCGAAAACTCTATTTTTGGTATAAGAATACTCTTTAGAAGTAATAATATATTCTTCAAAAATTTTATTAAAATTTGGATAAAGATCATACCAAATCCAATTAATAGAATAAAATTTTTGAAGAATACAATGTTTTTAAGTAAAATAAGTAAATATTTCTTTTATTTGATAAATAAAAGAAATAACATCAAAAAACATTGTATTAATGATAAAATAGATAAAATAGAAATATGGGTTGAAAATAGTATAAATATTTTTGATGAAGAAGAAAGAAAATTCTTAGTTCAGTTTTTAACTTTAAAAGAAGAAAAAGACTTTTTAAACCTATTATCGGGTCTGGATCATGAATTTATATCCAAGAATATATTTAGTTTTAAAATAAATGATCAACCAGGATTTATTTCATTACATTACTTATTGGATATACATCAAATAGATATAAGTACTTATATCTTTAGATTCAAAAAATATATATTATTAGAAAAACATATATTATTATCTCATTTTCATAAAATAACTTATTCACAAATATTTTGTGTATTTAATAGATCTAATGAAAAACCTTTTTCATTACGTTTATCCTTATCTTATAAAGGTGTTTTAGTGATAGGTTCAATAGTAACTGGACTATCTTATTTTATTCAATATATAACAAAGATACCTTTAGTACCCTTAATTACGATATTTATAAGTAAATTTTGGGGATACAAACAAAAAACTACTAAATTATTTGATTATTTTGATAATCATGTTAATAGTGTGAAGGATACTGATGATATTTATATTAAAAATATAAATATGTTAACTATGTCTACAGCATCTAATTTAGATCAATTAGGTCTAATTCTTCAATTTGAATTAGCAAAAGAAATATCACCTTGTATAATATGGATTCCAAATATACATTATCTACAGATGAGTGAGTTTTATATAGGTGTAGGAATATTAGATAACTATCTATTTGGAGATATTGAAAGATCCTCTCTTGGAAATATTCTTGTTATAGCTTCAACTCAAATTCCCAAAAAAGTTGATCCAGTCTTAATAGACACTAATAGATTTAATATATGTATTAAGATACGAGGACTTATTCTTTCACAACAACGAAAACAATTCTTTATTATTTCCTATACTAAAGGGTTTTACTTTGAAAATAAAATGTTCCGATCTAATAAAAATAAAAGAAATACCGATTCTTTTACAATGATTGATCTTATAACAATAATCAATGAAGTCTTATCACTTAGTATTACTCGGAATAGTTACAACATAGATATGAATACGATTATATCTGCTTATCATATAATAAATTGGAATTATACATCCAAGATAATATCGATTAAAAAAAATGATATACTTTTATATCAGATAGGAAGAGCTTTTATTAATAATGTATTTATACGTGATTTTATTTTAGATCCAATATCTATTTATATGAATAATAAATCTTATATCAGATGGAATTATTATCTGTACAAATGGTACCTTGAATTCGGAACTAGTATAAAGAAATTAACGATACTCTTTTATATTTTTAGTTGTTCCGCTGGACTTATCGCTAAAGATCTTTGTTCTTTATATGAAGAAGTAGGTAATAAAATTATTTTGTATGAATTTATTGATAATGAGTTTTATATAGTTAAAGGCCTTTTACAATTAGAAGGTGATGTAAGTATCTATCTTCCAAACTTTTTTGGTATCGAAAGAGAGCTTCATAATTCTTATAACAATAAGATTACATTATTTAATCGACTAAAATTAATATATTGGAAGGAGT